ATGCGCAAAGCAAATGGATTATTTATTGAACTTAATCAATAAATTTGCTGTAAAATCAAGTTTGAATTTTAAAAGACCTTTTTTAGTTCCCGAACACGAACAAGTAAGAATTGATTCAGAAGATAGAATCAAAATTTTCAAATTTTTATTTGATGCAGATACAACTCTTCCCAACGAGAAAACAATAAAAAAAAAATCTATTGCACTAAAAGAAATCCAAAAAAAAGTCCCTCGATGGTCATACAAATTAATTAACAATTTGGAACAACAGGAGGGAGAAAGCGAGGAAAGTGTGGTAGTGGATCATGAGATTCGCTCAAGAAAAGCAAAACGTATAGTTATTTTTACTGATAACCAACGGAATACTGATACTTATAGTAATACCCAAGAAACTAATAATACTGATCAAACAGACCAAGTGGCTTTGATACATTATTCACAACAATCGAATTTTCGTCGAGACATAATCAAAGGCTCTGTGCGTGCTCAAAGACGTAAAATAGTTACTTGGAAATTCTTTGAGGCAGATGCGCATTCCCCCCTCTTTTTGGACCGAATAGAAAAATCCCCCATTTTTTCTTTTGATATTTCCGAACGTATAAACCTAATTTTGAGAAATTTTATGTGGACAAACACAGAACTCAAAATTTCGGATTCTAAAGAGAAAACCACAGAAGAAAGTGAGAAAAAAAAGGAAGAGGATAAAAAAGAGGAAGCCAAAAGAAAGGAGAAAGTACGTATAGAAATAGCGGAAGCCTGGGATAGTATTTTACTTGCTCAAGTACTAAGAGGTTTTTTGTTAGTAACCCAATCGATTCTTAGAAAATATATTATATTGCCTTCATTGATAATAGTTAAAAATATCGCCCGTATGCTATTGTTTCAATTTCCCGAATGGTCCGAGGATTTTAAAGATTGGAATCGAGAAATGTATGTTAAATGCACCTATAATGGCGTTCAATTATCAGAAAAAGAATTTCCAAAAAACTGGTTAACAGACGGTATTCAGATTAAGATCCTATTTCCTTTTCGTCTGAAACCTTGGCACACATCTAACCCACGAGCCCCTTATAATGATCCAATGAAAAAGAAAGATTCAAAAAATGATTTTTGTTTTTTAACAATTTTTGGAATGGAAGCTGAATTCCCTTTTGATTCTCCCAGAAAACAACTTTCATTTTTTGAACCCATTTTTAAAGAACTCAAAAGAAAAATTAGAAAATTGAAAAAGAAATGCTTTCTAATTCTAAGAATTTTAAAAGAAAAAACAAAATTGTTTGTAAATGTTTTAAAAGAAACAAAAAAATGGGTCATTAAAAGGATTCTTTTTTTAAAAGAAATAAAAAAAGAACTCTCACAAATAAATCCAATTCTATTATTTGGATTGAGAAAAAGAAAAGTATATGAATTGAGTAAAACGAAAAAAGATTCTATAACCAGTAATCTGATGATTGATGAATTGTCCATTGAAACTATACCATCATCCATTGAAACTATACCTCGGAATTGGACAAATTATTCATTGACAGAAAAAAAAATGCAGGATCTAACTGATAGAACAAGCACAATCATAAACCAAATAGAAAAAATTACAAATCAAAAAAAGGGCGGATTTCGAATTCCAGATCCAAATATTCGTTCTAACAAAATAAGTGATGATGATAAAGGGTTGGAATCACAAAAAAATATTTGGCAGATATTAAAAAGAAAAAATGCTCGACTAATACGTAAATTACATTATTTTATGAAATTTTTCATTGAAAGGATATACATAGATATCTTTCTGTGGATCATTAATATTCCTAGGATCAATACACAACCATTTCTTGAATCAATAAAAAAAATTATTAATAAATACATTACCAATAATGAAACAAATCAAGAAAAAATGGATAAAACAAATCAAAGTTTAATTCACTTTATTTCGACTATAAAAAAGGCACTTTATAATACTAATATTAGTAATAAGAATTCAAATACTTTTTGTGACTTATCCCACTTTTCACAAGCCTATGTATTTTACAAACTCTCACAAACCCAATTTATTCCTTTTTATTTTTATAAGTTAAAATCTGTCTTTCAATGTAATGGAGCAGCCCCCTTTATTAAGAATGAAATAAAGGATTATTTTATTGGAACACAAGAACTTTTTCATTCTCAATTAAGACATAAGAATCGTCAGAATTCTGGAATAAATCAATGGACAAATTGGTTAAGGAATCATTATCAATATGATATATCTCAGATTAGATGGTCTAGACTAGTACCACAAAAATGGCGAAATCGATTCAATCAACACTGTATGAATCAAAATAAGGATTTATGCAACTCCTCTAAAAAAACAAAATTTATTCACTACGAAAAACAAAATAATTTTGAAACGGCTTCATTACTAAACGAAAAAGAGAATTTTAAAAAACAATATAGATATGATCGGTTAGCATATAAATCTATTAATTCTGAAGATACGAAGTACTCTTCAATTTATGAATCGCCATTACACGTAAAAAATAACCAAGAAGTTTTTTCGAATTCCAACACAAATAAACGAAAATCTTTTTATATGATGGAAGGTATTCCTATTATCCCTATCAATAAGGATCTAGTACAAGATGATATTAGAGATATGGAGAAAAATCTGGATAGAAAATATTTTGATTGGAGAATTATCGATTTTTGTCTTAGAACGAAAATCGATATCGAGGCTTGGATCAATATTGATACTGACCCAAACAGTAATAAAAAATCGACTAAGGCTAAGCTTAATAATTATCAAATAATTGATAAAATCAAAAAGAAAAATCTTTTTTATCTCACAATTCATCAAGATCAAGAAATCAACTTATCCAATCAAAAACGTTTTTTTGATTGGATGGGAATGAATGAAGAAATACTAAATCGTCCCATATCAAATCTTGAACGTTGGTTCTTCCCAGAATTTTTGATATTTTATAATTTGTATAAAACAAAACCGTGGGTTATACCAATAAAATTACTTCTTTTAGATTCTAATATAAATGAAAACGCTACTGATATTGAAAACAAAAGCATCGCTGGAAATAAAAAAAAGGATCCTTTTATATCAATATCCTCCAGTGAAAAAAAATCTCTTGAATTAAAAAAACGAAATAAAGGGCAAAAAGAATCCGCCGCGGACCAAGCAAACTTTGAATCTGCTCTTTCAAACCAAGAAAAAGATGTTGAAGAAGATTATACGGGCTCGGACATGAAAAAACATAAAAATAAAAAGCAATACAAGAACAATACAAAAGCGGAGTTTGATTTCTTACTAAAAAGGTATTTTCTTTTTCAATTGCGATGGGATGATATTTTAAATAAAAAAATAATTAATAACATCAAAGTATATTGTCTCCTGCTTAGACTGATAAATCCACGAGAAATAACTATATCCTCTATTCAAAGGGGAGAAATGAGTCTTGATATTCTGATGATTCAGAAAAATTTAACTCTTACAGAATTGATCAAAAGAGGAATTTTGATTATTGAACCAATTCGTCTATCTATAAAAAATGATGGGCAATTTATTATGTCTCAAACCATTGGTATTTCGTTGGTTCATCAAAGTAAACACAAAATTAATCAAAAATACCGAGAAAAAACGCATGTTGATAAGAATTCTGATGAAGTCATTACCAAATATAAAAAGATGACTGGAAATAGGGATAAAAATCATTATGATTTGTTTGTTCCTGAAAATCTTTTATCACCTAGACTTCGGAGAGAATTTCGAATTCTAATTTGTTTCAATTCTAGGAATAGAAATGATATGCATAAAAATTCAGCATTGGGGAATGGGAATAAGGTAAACAGTCAGGTTTTGGATAAAAGCAAAGGATATCAAAAGAAACTTATTAAATTAAAGTTATTTCTGTGGCCCAATTATCGATTAGAAGATTTAGCTTGTATGAATCGTTATTGGTTTGATAGCAATAACGGCAGTCGTTTCGGTATGGTAAGGATACATATGTATCCGCGATTGAAAATTCATTACTAGTATATTTTTGCTATCTTTCCCATATCGTAGCGGGTCTATGACGACAAAGAGGTGCACACATTCATTGTCTTACATTCCGTTCTGATACATGATACTAATTCAATGACATATCAATTCGATCTCGAAATGAATCAATAAAATCTTCTGATTTTAGGACTAAGTTTTTATCTTTTTTGAGTACGGAAAACAACCATGCTTTTGTATACCTTTTCAAATCGAATTTTTAAATTAAAATCGGATTGATTTTAATTTGATTTAATAAAATTCGAAATTAGAACAAAATTAAGATTATTGTCTATACCAAACTAAAACAAGTGACATTATTATTACTGATCAATAAAGATATCTATCAATAAAAATATCTTAAAAAAAGAAGGGGGTTTCATTTTATGGTAAAAAATCCATTCATCTCAGTTATTTCACAAGAAGAAAAAGAAGAAAACAGGGGTTCTGTTGAATTTCAAATATTTAGTTTCACCAATAGGATACGAAGACTTACTTCACATTTACAATTACACAAAAAAGACTATTTATCTCAGAGAGGTCTACGTAAAATTCTGGGAAAACGCCAACGACTGCTATCTTATTTGTCAAAGAAAAATAGAATAGGTTATAAAGAATTAATTAATCGGTTGGATATTCGGGAATCAAAAACTCGTTAATTTGAAGAAGCATTTTGAATTATTTGATTTATTAGATCTTGAATTTGAATGAACTTTTTTTCGTTTTCAACAATTCATGAAAGAATGAATTAAGGAAAAACCTATGAATATACCAGCTCCAAGAAAAGACCTCATGGTAGTCAATATGGGTCCCCACCATCCATCAATGCATGGTGTTCTTCGACTTATCATTACTCTAGATGGTGAAGATGTTATTGACTGTGAACCAATATTGGGTTATTTACACCGAGGGATGGAAAAAATTGCGGAAAACCGAACAATTATACAATATTTACCTTATGTAACACGTTGGGATTATTTAGCTACTATGTTCACAGAAGCAATAACGGTAAATGGACCGGAACAGCTGGGAAATATTCAAGTACCTAAAAGAGCCAGCTATATCAGAATAATTATGTTGGAGTTGAGTCGTATAGCTTCTCATCTGTTATGGCTCGGCCCTTTTATGGCGGATATTGGTGCACAGACTCCCTTTTTCTATATTTTCAGAGAAAGAGAATTAGTATATGATCTATTCGAAGCTGCCACCGGTATGAGAATGATGCATAATTATTTTCGGATCGGGGGGGTAGCGGCTGATCTCCCTCATGGCTGGATAGATAAATGTTTGGATTTCTGCGATTATTTTTTAATAAGGGTTGCTGAATATCAACAACTTATTACACGCAATCCTATTTTTTTAGAACGAGTCGAGGGGGTAGGCATTATTGGTCGAGAGGAAGTAATAAATTGGGGTTTATCGGGACCAATGCTGCGAGCGTCCGGAATACAATGGGATCTTCGTAAAGTTGATCAGTATGAGTGTTATGACGAATTTGATTGGGAAGTACAGTGGCAAAAAGAAGGGGATTCGTTGGCTCGTTATCTAGTCCGAATTGGTGAAATGATGGAATCCATAAAAATTATTCAACAGGCTCTCGAAGGAATTCCGGGGGGGCCATATGAGAATTTAGAAACCCGATATTTTGATAGAGAAAGGAATCCAGAATGGAATGATTTTGAATATCGCTTTATTAGTAAAAAACCTTCTCCTACATTTGAATTGCCGAAACAAGAACTTTATGTGAGAGTCGAAGCTCCAAAAGGAGAGTTGGGGGTTTTTCTGATAGGGGATCGGAGTGGTTTTCCTTGGAGATGGAAAATTCGACCGCCGGGTTTTATCAATTTGCAAATTCTTCCTCAGTTAGTTAAAAGAATGAAATTGGCTGATATTATGACAATACTAGGTAGTATAGATATCATTATGGGAGAAGTTGATCGTTGAAATGATAATTGATACACCAGAAGTACAAGATATCGATTCTTTTTCTAGATTGGAATTTTTAAAAGGGGTCTATGGAATTATATGGTTACTTATTCCTATTTTGACTCTTGTATTGGGAATCACAATAGGCGTACTGGTAATTGTATGGTTAGAAAGAGAAATATCCGCGGGAATACAACAACGTATTGGACCTGAATACGCCGGTCCTTTGGGAGTTCTTCAAGCTCTAGCAGATGGGACAAAACTTCTTTTCAAAGAAAATCTTTTTCCATCTAGAGGGGATACTCGTTTATTCAGTATCGGTCCATCCATAGCAGTGATATCAATTTTAGTAAGCTATTTAGTAGTTCCGTTTGGTTATCGCCTTGTTTTAGCAGATCTCAATATTGGTGTTTTTTTATGGATTGCTATTTCAAGTATTGCTCCCATTGGACTTCTTATGTCAGGATACGGGTCAAATAATAAATATTCCTTTTTAGGTGGTCTACGAGCTGCTGCTCAATCGATTAGTTATGAAATACCATTAACTTTATGTGTGTTATCAATATCTCTACGTGCGATTCGTTGATATATAGACATAAACTTTTCTCTATTCTTCCTTTCTAGGAAAGCGGTGGAATGAATTGAGTAAAGTTAGATATCTTCATTTTTTTTATTCATTATTCGGATTGAAGAATTAAATCAAATAGTTATATGAGTGAAAGAAAACAGCTTATATTATATATAATATATAAATTAGATAATTTAGAATATATAAATTCGCAGTAAAAATATTGAGTCTCATTTTCCATGTATAAGAAAGAGTTAAGCGGAAATAAACATAAACATAAGAAACCGTTTACCCCAAGATTGGTTAATTAGTCATCCTGACTTGAAGCGGGCTCAAAAGATCCACCGTATTGCGTTTTCACTATCATTTGTATGTATTAAGATACATGTATTATCATAACGGGGGGTTGAACAAAAACGAGTGGATGGTTAGAAACACCAAGATATGTAACGGATTTGTAATGGAAATGGAATTTCTGTAAATTATCCAAAAGGACATTTTTACATAATATACAAACAAAGAATACTAATTGGGGCTTAAAGTTGGTAGAAATTATTAGGCAGTACTCCCCAAGGCACGATTCCAATCCAGAGTATGCTCCTATCCACCGATTAAATACATAACTATTGGGAACGAAAAAATCCTTTATTTTGTAAGCCCCCCTTTTTTCAGAAATAGAAAGAAGAATAGGAATGAAAAAAAAAAAAAAAAGAGAAAGAAACCCAATTCCAATAAAAAAATATCTTTTTTATCCTTTTCCATATCCATATTCATATATAGAATATGTATCATAATTCATGAATTAATATGGAATTCTTTTTCATAAGTAAAAACGACGGGCTAGTTATATTTCTACAAGAAGTATTTTATTGAAAATTAAGTTATTACTCAACAAAGAAGAATTGAAATTATTAAAGAAGGGGTGAGATCAATTCAGAAGTACTTTGTTTTTTTTTATTATTCATTTATTTAATAATTTATTTAATTA